CTATAGAGCGAAAGAGCTGCCTGGTGATCCCTAGGTTGCAGCACGCCCGGTCGTTAACTCCTCGCGCCGCTGCCGCCGTTTCTAGGACCGACCTTAGCCTCACCTGCACAAGTACCTACGTAGTGTAGTGTCGGTCGCACATTTCACATAGCGTTCGAACTCATGTGCCTTCCAAAACCAGGGGTCTTCGAGCCTGCTGCGTACGATTAGCCAGCCTTGCGGCGGCAAAAGGATCAGACGTCCCCCATGCTACGGTTCCCTGCGGTCCAAACCCGGTGCCGAATTAGGTTAGGGGGCTGGGCGATAATAGCTCCTCCGCATCCCAAAGCGCGCTGCCCTCCTAGGCGCGCAACACTAAGTAATCCAAGCCAACCCACATTACTGACTAACGGCGGATAATCATATTTCTTAGAGGTACTAAATACAACTCCATGAATGAGCAAAATGGAGGTTGCATTAATGATAAAGATCTCTGGGGAAACCGCTAAAAAAAGATTGAACATGTGGGAGGATCCGAACGAATTCTGCTTTCATTTCCCCCGTATGGAGCACTGAGTTACTTACGTTACGGTCTTCAGCAGGCAGGCTGCACTTTAACTCTAGGTGGCGGCTAGGAGGGATCGTTAGACCAGCAGCCAGATTAAGAATTCATGTGTAATGATGATGATTCCACACCAGACTCAATAAATAATTGAATTTAGAGAGGGGGTCCTAAACTAAAAAGGAGTCCATGACCCCTTTTTTGAGCGTATAAGGAGAGGTCGAATTTCAAACTTTTCTCTCGAGTATACCCATTACCAAAAAATGGACGTCACTTTGGGACACATGCGGATAGCCGCCCCGCGTGGCTAAAAGTAAGCCAAAAGAGCTTAAACTTTTTTTTTTAGTTCCACTGAGAGACTCGAGTCTTATAAAAGACGCCACTCTACGGGGGAAGTCCTCGGGGCGAGTCCTTGCGAGTTCATCCCAAACAAAGCGAACCCCTTCCGGGTCTTGGTCGAGAAGATGCAGATAAAACGCCAATAGCCTGATGTCAGCTTCTACGGCATAAGCTTGAAAGAAGAGAGCTATCAACGCTAATAATAATAAGAATTTCATAAGAAAATCCAATAAAAAAAAAAGTATAGATGAAATTTGGAACAGTCATTTCAATCTTTTTCTTCGAATTCTATTCTAAGAAAGAAAAATCCCGAAAAATCCTCCGGTACTTCGATCGGTTTGAGAACGTGTGGAGGGAAGAACCAGCACGGCCGGGGATTTGCTGCATTCCGCCATAACTTCGAGAATGAATGAATTTGTTTTGTCGAAAGCTGCGCCCGCGCACTCGATGCTTTTCTCCTGGAGATGAAGGCCCGTACTCCCTGTGCCGAGGAGTCCCAGAAGCGTAACGTAAGGATCTAATTTCTTGCTCTTTTTTTCGATTGATCTTTGATACATTTTTTGTATCTCTCAGTTGGTGCGCTGCAACTGAGCCACTGCTCTTCAGGGCACTTAGGTGGACAATTCCTAAACCCAGTTTCTGGGGGGCAACCATGGGAACGAGACTAAGTCCCCCCTTACTCTAGCCTTCCTTTTCGAAGATGAGAGCAGAAGAACTTCGTAACGGCGGAGAAGGGTTTCGCCTCGAATCCAAACGATTTCTTGTTTTTCTTCTCTTAAGATATTTATAGTTAGAACTTGATCGAGGTTTTTTTTGACTCCGAAACATAAAGTAACAAGACCCGCCGACTATGAACCAACAAAAAGAAGAATGCCTTTTTTTTCTCTTGTTCGAGTTCTTCCTTGATGACCGGAACACTGTTATAGAGCCAATCGGTATACCTTTTTGGCTTTTTAAACCCCGCATCCAGCAGCTGCTCGATCTCCTTTTTAACTGAGAAGGCTGCTTGAATGGCCTGAAACCCTCCTTTTATTTTATCGGAAGTTGATGCTTTACTAATCTAGTCCAGGCATCTCAGAGTAGTCCCAAGCGAAAGAGTCCCAATACTCGTGAAGTATGTTCATGACTGCATCGGCCATCTCTGGTGACAAGTTCTTTCTTATGTATGTCGGCCGAGGTTCATCTTCCGTGCCCAGGTTTACTTCCAACAGCTCGTCTTGGACGTCGGCCCTCAGGTCGTCGAGCTTAGCAGGAGCCGGCTGGGGGTCTTCGAGTTTGAATTCCTTATACCGGTCATCAGATGGACCGGCCTATGTCGGCAGAATTTTTCTGCCAATACCCCAAGAAAGGACTACCCATGAAAAAGATCGCTTTGGGTGCAGACGCCGATCGGCCGATCTGGCCGAACGACTTGTCTTGAGTGAATCTGCCTATCCCCGTCAGCATAGTAGTATGCATCTGAATAGACTTCTGCCGCATGGGAAGCGTACTGAAACGGCCGTGGGGGCGGCACAAAAGGAGAGGGCACCAAAAGATAGAGACAAAACAGATGCCATTGGAAAGGCATAAGCCCTAGCATCAGCTCTTTTGCCGACTCGTTCGAAGAAGCAGGTGAAGGACAAGGGTTTTATCCCTATGGAGAGGGGAATGAAACCAACCTTTACGACTACTTTCTTTTTTATTGGGTCAATCAATTGAAGCATTTTTTGTGTGGGAGCTCGAGGATAATGATGGTGATGGATTCAAGAAGGAGGGGGTAAGCACACGGAATTGCGTGTATATAAGATAAGAGAAATTGCGTGGTTAAGCCGGCAAGCGAACAAAAAAGCCTTTTCCTTTTTTCGTTTTGGAGGGACGAGACTGATTCTGAAGCCGTTACCAGCAAGCAAAAAGTTGTGGTGTGGATGGGAGATTTCTTACGAGAAGATGATCCAGCACTCGAAAAACTAACAGAAAAAAGGGGGAATCAGAAAGACGTCAAGAAAAGGGCGGTGGTTACAATCAAGTGGAAAGACTCCAGGAAGCGAGAGAGGGTGGCTGAAATATCCACTGAAGCATAAGCCTTATAAAAAAAAAAAAGGCGTAGGATTCCTTTTCGACGGTGGGTGGTAACCATAAGTCGAAAAAGGCGCATCAGAAACAAGAGGTCCTTTTCAACAACATAGGAAAAAACGGATTCAAGTCAAGTGTAGTAAGGGGGAAGACCTTGATCAGAGAAGGAAGAAAGAGAGAATTGTTTTGTTCCTGAGTCATGCCCTCAGGGAATTAGTCAGGAGTCTTACAATTAGTTAAAGTAGTTCCCACTCGTGTTTGAATTCATGTTTTCAGTCTCAGCTGTAGTAGACCCTTATCTCATAATATGAGTTGATAGTAGAAGGAAGTCTCCTCTAGGTGGGTCCACTCTTTGTCTTCTTTCAATGCTTTTGGAATTTAGCACAGTGAGAAGCTGCTTTTTCTCTGTTTAGCTATCCCTAACACACTACACCAACCGAACCATCTCACACCGAACTGTATAACCTAGATCTGAGCTCTCTGGATCAGTCCAGTTCAGTCAGCCGGTAGTGGAATCAGAGTATCATTGATCAGTCATTCCAATCCTGGATTGAACTGAACGTACTTAGCTTGAGAAAGACCTTCTTTGTCGCCTACCTATAGCTATAACAGTGTTATAGAAGTCCTAACCAATAGTAAGAGTAGTGCTAAGCGAATGCCCGCATTGATTGACTTCAGCAGTACCCACCTTAAGTCGATTAACTGTACTAAATTTAATATATAAATAAGTGCTCTCCGCTCTTCTAGTAAGCGGTTGGAGCTAGGACTTTACTGCTATCAGAGTTAGAAAACAGGTATTCCCCTCTCCCTTACTTCGGGGATAGTGCCCCATACCAACATTAAAAGATAACCTGAGATAAGGTATGGAAGCAGTCTGATTATTTCCACTTGAATCGACTTAAGTCTTTCTCTCCTCGTACAGGCTCGTCTCTAGTAAAGAGGAAAGGATCTCTCCTTACCCTATTGTAGGAAAAAGAACTTTCCCCATGTGCTACAAAACAAACTTCTCTAAGCACTAAAACCAAAGCTTAAATAAGAAATGGAAGAAGCTATATTGCAGATCACTTTTCAATTTATCTAAAGTTCAGCCCTTGGACTTGGTTCTATCAGCTATGGAGTCTTCCTCTGGGTCTTCTCGTTTCTAGTACAGAGAAAATCGCAGGATCTCCTTATGTATGAGCTGATGAGCTATATCTCCTGGACAAAACACTTCTCAAACCTGATTTCCGGAATGGCAGCAATCGACTTATTTCTGTGTTACAGCTCTCTTGTAGTACCCCCTACTTGATACGCTAAAAGAAAAGACTGCTTTCATCACTAGTACAAACAAGTATTGTTAAAACACACGTTCTTTCTACGAAAAAAGATTAAGAAGCAAGTGCGCATCCGTGGCTAATAAGGCTTAAGTAAGGACTCAGTTACGATATTTTCCCGGCAGCAAGCACGATAAATAAACTTATTTCACGAATGTTTACCTCTTTTTTATTTCCTCCACCGACTGTGGTTCAATTCAAGTAAGTAAAGGATTGAGCAAGTGAACTGACAGAAAAGCAAATCATACCGCTTGGATTGCTTTGTAAGCAATAAAAGAGATGCGCCTTACTAGGAGCTAAAGGTAGCATTCCCTTAGATAGGCTGTCTACGGAAATTTCTCTGTAGCAAGAAGCCCTGTGAAAGCCATCTCATGGGTGATTGGCCTAGGCCGGGAACAGCACCACAGCGGGAACTACCCTACCCGCCGGTATCAGGCCATTAGTGATATGGGCAAAACTCCTATCGTTACAGCTGCCGAACTACGTCAATTCCGTTTCCGTATATTTCCCTTGTCTCTCTTCTTTAGTTAATGATGAAGCAACTATCCCTAAATAAAAAGTATTCCATTCAAGCATCTATTTTTTTCTGTTTAAAAAATTGCTTATGTAAAGATGTGTTGATCTTCCTTTCTTCTCTTTTTTTCTAGTAGTTAGCCTGGATCGAGAAAGCTACGCCCAATAGAGCTTAGCCATGTGTAGGCCGAAATGGTCTCGCGAAGCCGGTAAACGTTAGCCTAAGAGCAAGTCAAAAACTAAGCGCGAGAAGTTTTTTGAAGGTATATTTTCTCAAATCATACTTTAGGTTAGTGTGGCGCGTTTTAATCAGGCTTCAACCACCCCAGGCTTCGCCCTAATCCCCGTCGTTGGTTTCGAGATTCGTCTAGCCAAATTGATTCGATGAATCATTCTAGAACGAATTTAGCTTCGGTGTATGACAAATTGGCTTGTGATTCCCCTTCTTCGACGAAGGCGTACACGTGCGATAGGGGAAAATGAAGAGGAAGGCGCTAGATTAACGGAAAGCGGCACCGAACATAGCTTTCATTCTGGTTCCTGAACGGGAGGTACGCGGGGCCCCTGGCACATAGCTATTTTTGAATCCTTCCGGCCTGGGATAACCTGTAGGTTGGCCGGTATAATGGAGCCTCTCTCGGGGTTCTGCGATAACGGACACCTGCCCGTCGCGAAGCGGGCGAACAAAGGATTTTGTGCTAGCAAGGATGCGTGCTAGTAGGTGAACGTATCACCAGCCAAGCTAGCCACTTGGAATAATAGGGGAAAAAATCCCCGAGCATCTGGGCCTTTCGAACCGACTTCCGAGTTGCTCCTTAGGTACTGAGTAGCAATAAAGGGGTGGGTTTTTGAGTGTTGGGTTTTGACTTCGGGGTCCCGGATTTACCGACCCGGTAAAGACACTGTTCACTGTTAGGTTTGAGCTTGAGTCCAAGTAGTATCTATCGCTACTTATTCCCATGGTTCTTTGCTAATTAGTTTCAAAAGCTTTTGTTAGCTTAGTAGTAAGTTTACGGCGAGGAGCCAACTGGTTGTTGGACCAACCTATGGTGTGTTCCGGCGAAGCGCCGGGTTGTTGGTAAGGAGCGTGAGCGGGCGGGGAGCTCACACAAGTAAGTTCAGGATCCCCTTTGGCCTTTCTGAAGTGTGGCCCACACACGGCCAGTGGGAAAAGAAAAGGTAGGGGGGAGAATTCCATTATACCTTATAATCGAATTCTAAACCGGCGCTAAGCTGCTGGATGCTTCTGATCAATAGAACAGGAAGAGGAGTCAGCCAAAAAGAAAGACCACCAAAAGTAACGACCACCAAGATACGCATAGTGATTCGATCTTTTGATCACCCATTTTTGGAAAACCATTTTTGGGGGCTTCCGCCTTACACACGGAAGATTGGATTGCCTGAATCACGAGTCTTATATACTGTGTTACGATCACCTCATATTGATAAAAAGTCCAGAGAACAATTTGAAATGGAAATAAAAAAAAAATATCTGGTCATAAAAACAGAAAGGCATGAATTGCGCAAGAAGTTCTTTCGGTTAAAACGACAACGTATATTTGGAGCTCAATATGAAATCCTATTTTCTTACAAGACCCGTTCGGATAAGGGAAAACTCAAGAAATTGCTTTGAAGTCAGATCCTTGCTTAAGTCTTAGTTGCTAGCGTACTTCTTTGTGGAACTCCTTTATTTTTCCGCTTTTCATTCCTCATGCACTGATAAGTAGCAAGGGAGACATAGATGCTGACTTTGCCGGGTATGCTTTATTAGGAGATTAGGCCGAATAAGAGAAAATAGCAAGTGCTTGAGAATCAGCTGTTGTTGGAGTATCATAGAATAAAGAAAATCCCCCTAATTAAAAAAAATAGAAGGGTTCGCCTTTCAGCTTCTTTTCTAGTCTTAGTTAGGGTCTAATACCCAGGTAGAATAAAAGAAAAAGTAAGAGAAGAAGAGAATTAACCCGAAGAAGGGAAGGAAAAGGATAACCTTTAAAGGCGTCTTCTTAGCTTTAAAGAGGCCTTTCAGCATCAAAAGACGAGATCCAATGGTCGAAGCATCCCTATGCAGAGGGACTTTCATCGGCTTGAGGGATATAGAAAGCTTCTTCTTAAAATTGTTCGACTATTGATGAACTTCCTTCACCACCAGCATTGCTTTCATTGATTGCTATTCTATTCTAACCTCTTTATCTGCACCTGAACCAGGAAGGAAGCAAGCATGGGATACTCGATTGAGGAAGCCCAAGGGTTATAGCCCGAATAGACCTGCAGTTATGGTACCCCTGCTGGCTGACTGATTGCAGGGAGCGCAGGAAGCTAAGGCTCCATGTTCGGTTCTGGTAAAGAGGGTGGTGGGTAGGTTAAAGCAGTAGAGAAGATAGGGCATCTAAAGAAGCAGAGGCAGAGACGACGGGAAGGGTAGTAAAAGAAGGAACGGGTAGACTCACTTCTGGTGGTTCGAAATCCAAATTCTTCCTTTCTTTCCGGACCTTCTCCACTTTTATTTCCATTCTTCCTTCCACCCTCACTCTCCTTTCCCTAAAAAAAATTTCAATTCAATAGCTCCCTAAGGGGCCCCCCTCTGATAAGGAAATCAAAGAATATCAATGAATTTTATGACAAATCCGGTCCGATGGCTGTTCTCCACTAACCACAAAGATATAGGGACTCTATATTTCATTTTTGGTGCCATTGCTGGAGTGATGGGAACCTGCTTCTCAGTACTGATTCGTATGGAATTAGCACGACCCGGCGATCAAATTCTTGGTGGGAATCATCAACTTTATAATGTTTTAATAACGGCTCACGCTTTTTTAATGATCTTTTTTATGGTTATGCCGGCGATGATAGGTGGATTTGGTAATTGGTTTGTTCCAATTCTGATAGGTGCACCTGACATGGCATTTCCACGATTAAATAATATTTCATTCTGGTTGTTGCCACCAAGTCTCTTACTCCTATTAAGCTCAGCCTTAGTGGAAGTGGGTAGCGGAACTGGATGGACGGTCTATCCGCCCTTAAGTGGTATTACCAGCCATTCTGGAGGAGCAGTTGATTTAGCAATTTTTAGTCTTCATCTATCTGGTGTTTCATCCATTTTAGGTTCTATCAATTTTATAACAACTATCTTCAACATGCGTGGACCTGGAATGACTATGCATAGATTACCCCTCTTTGTGTGGTCCGTTCTAGTAACAGCATTCCTACTTTTATTATCACTTCCGGTACTGGCAGGGGCAATTACCATGTTATTAACCGATCGAAACTTTAATACAACCTTTTTTGATCCCGCTGGAGGGGGAGACCCCATATTATACCAGCATCTCTTTTGGTTCTTCGGTCATCCAGAGGTGTATATTCCCATTCTGCCTGGATCCGGTATCATAAGTCATATCGTTTCGACTTTTTCGGGAAAACCGGTTTTCGGGTATCTAGGCATGGTTTATGCCATGATCAGTATAGGTGTTCTTGGATTTCTTGTTTGGGCTCATCATATGTTTACTGTGGGCTTAGACGTTGATACCCGTGCCTACTTCACCGCAGCTACCATGATCATAGCTGTCCCCACTGGAATCAAAATCTTTAGTTGGATCGCTACCATGTGGGGGGGTTCGATACAATACAAAACACCCATGTTATTTGCTGTAGGGTTCATCTTTTTGTTCACCATAGGAGGACTCACTGGAATAGTCCCGGCAAATTCTGGGCTAGACATTGCTCTACATGATACTTATTATGTGGTTGCACATTTCCATTATGTACTTTCTATGGGAGCCGTTTTTGCTTTATTTGCAGGATTTCACTATTGGGTGGGTAAAATCTTTGGTCGGACATACCCTGAAACTTTAGGTCAAATCCATTTTTGGATCACTTCTTTCGGGGTTAATCCGACCTTCTTTCCCATGCATTTCTTAGGGCTTTCGGGTATGCCACGTCGCATTCCAGATTATCCAGATGCTTACGCTGGATGGAATGCCCTTAGCAGTTTTGGCTCTTATATATCCGTAATTGGGATTTGTCGTTTCTTCGTGGTCGTAACAATCACTTCAAGCAGTGGAAATAACAAAAGATGTGCTCCAAGTCCTTGGGCTGTTGAACAGAATTCAACCACACTGGAATGGATGGTACAAAGTCCTCCAGCTTTTCATACTTTTGGAGAACTTCCAGCTATCAAGGAGACGAAAAGCTATGTTAAGTAAAAGAAGAAAAGGTTGCCGACTGCTACTAAGAACCTAACAGAACACTTAGAAATAAATGTGAACAAAAAGTTAGAAATAAATGTGAACAAAAAGAAGAAAGAGGGAACTCCTATTGGTGAGAGTCTTCCTATTGAGGCAAGATCCTTCAATGTAGAGACTCCTTCTTTGAATAAAAGGCCTTATAATGTGGGCATATCTGGTTCAAATTTGGATCCAATTTCATTTAATATGGAGCAGTCCATATTGAGGTTCGAACCATGGATCTACGGATCTCAACTTCACTCACAAAGGTGTAGAAAGGGAGCTCGGGTAAGAAGCTTCACCTGGGTGAGGAGATGAATGGTAGGGGCAGAGGACCTGCTAATAAATACTCTTCAGACCCGGGCCGAGGGCCGACCACTCGCTCCATGACTCAAGCGGGCGACCGGGGCTCTTCTGAACCTAGATCCTCACTTCAATCTTTGTCTCCATGAAAGTTCTAGCCTGGCCGAGGCCTTGGGAGGAAAAATGTGAGAGAATTGTTGATAGAGCATATTTACTCTAACAAGGTGGATATTGCTTTTTTTCCTGGAAAGCTGTGCATACATCTTTCAAGCTTACTCATGGTTTGGAAGACTACTTCACCAGCGAGTGTGAGTTCCTCGTCTGAGTCTAGGATTTCCCTTCCCCTCCACTCCCCCTCCATAAATAATCCGTTAGTCTTGGTTTCGAAGTGAATGAAAGGTTTTTATTAGCAGCACGAGTCCACGAATGAGGCTATGACATAGTCAGTTTCATTATGAAAAGGGTGATAACGCAAGGGTGCGTGCTGTGCCAAATCCCCTAGTTTTCCTGCCAAGAGTATTCATATTCATAAGCAGGTACCATACCAGCAGAAGACATCTTAGTAAGCTGAATCGGCTGTCTTTGAAGTGCTTTAAGGAGGTGAAGTTGTTATTGGGAGTTGGATGTGGGACTTCGAGGAGTTTGGGGAAACTCCCCCAAGCAAATCGAATTGGCTTGAATGAAGATCCCCTTCTTCCTAGGACTAAGATTAAGGACTTGAATAATATTGTATGCACTTGCACCTGCCCACCTGAGTTGAGTAGTGGACTAAGCTTGGGCTTCCACGGGGAAGCCTTTTGGAAACGTTGGAACTCTTCTTTTGAAAAAAACAAGAAGCATTTTAGGTGACATTTCTTACATACTAAAACAAAGAAGACCACTTCGTGGTAGTAAGGGGTTCTCAAGCGTTTACCAACTGATGGTACGTTTGATCAACTGAAACCTCTAGATCGATTAGTTGGCGAGCAGAAAACATATTGTTTCGACTTGAAGTCCGCCACGGATAGTTGGCCTTTGGTACTCCTGTTCGAGATAATGTGTTATCTGTTCGATCGGTCGTTCGCCTCTAGTGTGGTGAATTCCGCACTAGCTTGGAACATCTTCGAGATCCCCTTTGTAAAGAAGAAGTTCTCTCATATTTCTTTTGTGGCTGGACAACCGCTTGGATACTACGCTTCTTGGCCTTTATTTGCATTGTCTCCATCACATGGTTGTGTGGTGGGCTGCAGAGCAGGCTCGGCCTGGTGAGCTTTTGGATAAATACGCAGTACTCGGTGATAAAAAGTACCCATACAATTGTCCAAGGAAGGAAGCACATTCTATGATGGACCTATGCCTACTCCTACAATGGCAATATCCAGAACTGTCGCTCCGTAGGGTGGGGAAGGCAACTGGTAATACGCAAATTTAGTAAAGAAAGCCGGAAATACCCTATACTTGTACAGGGCTAGAGACTATAGGCTCTCCAGGTAATCAATCTATGCTAAACCTCCCAGGTAAGGGAGAAGTCGCATATACACTATCGGAATCGTTATAGAATTCGCTGCTATTGAATCAGCTGGTATAGAAGAAGCCGCACATTCATCCGCTGTGCTAGAATAAATGGCATCGGAATGCTGCAAGCCAAGTGTGAAAGAAGGAGCAGGAGATTCATCTGACTCTATCAAAGAAATTGAACCTGTCTCCACGAGATCTTGGGAATAGAAGGGGAATTTCAAATCCTATCAAAGACTCTTTCTAAAAGCTATTTCTTAGTGAGTGTGAATCCTACAACTACTAGTCATATGGCGCGAAAGGGTATCAAAATAACTAAGAAACTGAGGCTAATACAAAAGATTCGAAATCGGAAAAGAATAATACAAAACTTCTATCGCAGAGATGTTGAAACGAGTGGTTTTCCCTAGGAGAATTGGTAGTTTAACCGAACCTTAGGTTAGGTGTGGTTGAGTAATTCAGTAATGTTTGAAATGCCCTCAAGGAGGTAGTAAAAAGGCTGAAGCTCATCGAAGCAGACCAGAGACCTAGTCAAGGAACAAGCCGAGAGAGCTACTGCCCTAACTCACTAACTCGGGAAAAAAACAACTCTCTTTCTATAGCTACGGATCGGGGGGCTACTCAACGCCCACTAGGGTCCCCTCTTTGAGAAGCTCCGAAGTTCAGAAAAGAGCTACTTCAGGAGCTGCCCAGCATCAAGTCAGTCTGACCTTTCCTCTCCAACTCCGAACTCTTTACTCATTAGATTAGGTACATGGATTCCGCTCTTCCCGAAGCCAAAAAGGTTCTGTTCTGAAAGAGCTCGAGCGTAGTGTACGAAGCGAAAGGGAATGAAGGCTGATCGGTTGAGCATACCTTATACGAGAAGGAGATAAGAGGCTCGTACGACAGGTAGAGGGTTTAAGAGTGGAAGACCTTTCGTTTAATATGCCTTCTGTCTAACCGGTCTTGGCAAGAATGCCTTCTTCTATAAGAAGCTGCGACGAAGCGAATCTATCATCTGGAACCCCAAGGAGCACTAGACTGAATTAGTAATAGCTGTACCTTATTAAGCAGTAGCGGTAGCAATAGGATAAAGTAAGGCACGAAAGTAACTTCTTGCACTAAGGCAAGGTTTAGAATCTACATGGGGAAGGGAATGAGCTGGTGCTTAAATAGCCATTGTTTGCCGGAGGGAAAGAAAGGGTTGTGAAAGAAAAAGCTTCACATTCAGGCACAGAATCAACTGTGATCGAATAAGCTGTTTTGAGGTCTAGAAGCAAGGTACTGATTGGGGAAGGCAGGGAAGTAACTGAACTGACTTAATCCTTTAGGTATTCGAAGAGCAGAAGGCTTACTAAGAAAAGCAAATGAATAAAGAGTAGGCATCTCATGCCATGGTTGTTGTGAAAGAATCAAAGAAACTGTTGTCAGAATAACTGTCCATGTCCGATTCTATTCCTTCGACACCTTCCACCAGCATTGGATTCATTCTTAACTATCCCAACAAGCCCAGCTAAGAGCCTATTGGTCTTACCAGCAGCCTATCCTATTCTCTGCTCCCGAAGAGCCTAGACCGCTAATGCCGTTGAATGAACGAAGACTTCCTTTCGGAAATGCTGTTGAAAGATTCATCCTCTGTGTAAAGCAACATCTTTTTTCTTGTCGTCTTTCGTTCTCTGAGAGCGCGTCTATCTTCTTAGGGGTCTAGTCTCATCCTCGTATCATAGTCGGCTAAGGTACCTTGAAGAAGGGCCATTTCCCTCTCGTCCTATTGTGGTAAGGTAGCAGTCAAGTCTTGGAAGCAAAAATTGCCAGTCTGGTTGTCTGATTGAGTAGCCCCGCAGTCCGTCCAGCCTAGTTTCCTATAAGTGAATGAATTGTCGGGAATGTCTATCTCGAAAACAGCTGATATGCGCCAACCGTTACCCGGAGAAGACGCTGCAGAATAGGTTTTGGGCTCAACCAACGTATGAGAATGAGGTCACTCTAACGATAGGTGGAAGGAGGGGAGAGTCTGCTTTGATAGAACCAGGAATGAAGGGTTCTTTATTGGAAGGAGTGGGAAAGATAGCATTTTTTGAAAGCTATGTGCCTACCGGTCGATAAGTAGTTCCACTGCACTAGATGTGCGCTCTACTGAAACTTTGGCGAGTGCTTGCACGATCTGCTGCATCTGTTCTTTTAGTTCCTCGATTGAAGTTTGGATTCCATGGGATACTATTCATATTCTATCATAGGAATTGCTTTTGCACTGATGAAAACAGACCGAGCAGGGGAGGCAAAAGGTATGACATTGGAAGCTGCTTCAAGGTAAGCCCCTGAATTGGTTATGCCCACGACTTGTATCAGAGAGTGTGAACATGGCATTGGGGGCACAATTGAGATTCCATTTCGGGAGTTATCATAGAGGAACTGTACGACATAAGGCAAGTGATAAGCCAGAGCAACACGATGAGAGGTAGGCCTCGTCCAATGCCACTCAGAAGCAGAAGCTGTGGGCTTCCGAGAGCCCAACACCTGCATCTCACTGTCCAGTTATTAGCACCTCCAACTCGTCTAGCTCATCCCGAAATGGCCATTCCTTTACAAAGTGCTTGTTGTCCAGAACTGTCCGAACAGTTAGTTCTACCACTTCTGACTATGGATAAGAAAATATCCCATTATCATACAAGTAAGACACATCACTGTAAACATCAGTTCCAGACACTACAGCCGGTACCCCTGCCTCTGCCGATTCATTCATTCCCGCTAGAACTAGAAATAGCGAAATGGCGAGGCGAAGCTGTGGAACACAGCGAGACTAAGGCTACATTCGCACCGCACTCACCAGCATCTAGATGCCGTTGGCACCGTCTCCTGCTCCAAAAGCAAGCCGGGCACCGGCTAGACCGGAAACACACGCCTGCGCGCGCGGGAGGCTGAAGGAAGCAGGTTGCCTATATGACGGGACCAAGACATCGTCCTACCCTCAGGGTGACGAGTAACGGCCTGAATAGCGCTTATAGGAAGGATAAGTATGGTTATTTATCCTAAACGCCCTCTCCGGGTTACCTCTAAACGGAAAAGCTCCCAATGCGAGGAGGCGTCCATGGGAAAAAATCGGGCGAGGGTCTTCTTCTTACGTGAGAGAGAATAAGGCCAAGGAAATAGCGTTCTATCAACAAAGAAATTCCAGGTGAGCCAACAGGCAATGCATATTGTGGTCCCATAGCACGAGAGAGCTTTTCGTTCCTCTCCCTGAAGTTGAGCGTCCTAGACGTCCTCCTCTCCCTGGAGGTCGTTTTTCTTCCTGCCCGCTCTTCCGCTCCTCTCGCTCTCGCTCGATCTCCCTTGCCTCAAGGTATTTCCCTTGCTTTCGGGCGATACATAATTGAGTTGAATATTCCTATAGGATTTCCTAGCCAAGTGGGAATAATAGAATAGGATGGATCTGATGATATAGGGTCTTCCTGCGAATCTATCTTCCCAGTCAAGTCACCAGTAACATATTCCCATTCCCCATAAGAGGACAACCATAGAAGTATGGGGCCTTGAAGTCCGTCCTCTAAACGCCGCAGTTCTTGAATCTGAACTAGAATGATACAAGATGAAACCTTCTAGCACTGATAGCGCTATCAGTCTCAATCTAGGAGGGGAAACAACCAGTAAAGATACATCTATAGTAACTCTCACATTAAGATGATCATACATTAACCATTCCGTCCCGACTAAGCCGTTCAGTATCGACCCAGCAGTCCCAACCTAGCAGTCCCAGCATTCCAGTCTAGCCCTTCCAGTCTGGGTATGGAAGTCAGTGCTCTATCGCCCCCGCTCTTTCGACCAAGCCTATAAGCTTGAATCTCATGATAGTTCTGATGTAAGTGTGAAAGAACGCATATATAAGCGTATATTGAGATTCGGTATCATAAGCGACTATAGAGGGATCAATACTAGTTTGGACTATCCACTCAGATATTGGGACTTACATCCCTTAATGCGCTTGAAGTTCTAGATGGTGACATTAGTGCGTTTTCCCGGGAAAAAAGGCATAACTGACTTTTCCCTTCATAATTGGCATTTTCAAATTCATTTATTTCATTTTACCGGGATTTTTCGTTGTCACTGACTTTTCGCTAATAAATTGCATTTTCAAATTCATTTATTTCAATTTCCCGGGTTTTTTGGCATAACAGAGATTTCCGCTCTAAAGTGGCATTTTCAAATGACATGATTTCATTTTACCGGGAAAAATTGCTGACTTTCGATGGAACACTAACCCAATCAGTCTAATTTAAAGCATCAGTCGCCAAAGACACCTCTCCTTGAAGTCGAGCGTACGTCCTAACTTCCCTCTCGCTTCGCTCACGCCCGCTAAAGGCCCTCTCCTGTAAGTCGATCATATGGACATATTTCCAGTCAGTATGGAAGGGGCCCCATAAGATTCAACCTTAACGCACTGAAAGCTAGTTTCTTATATGCCTTCTTTCACACTATCATATATTCGCTTTTTCCAATGGATTCTAGATTACTGGAATCCTAACTCTCATGAGCCTCCGTATCTACCTTATTGAACTTCAAGCGCCTTAAGGGTCTAGCAAGAAGTTACAATCTAGGAGGAGAGGGGCCCCAATATAGGAGCATAAACAACTAGTATACGCACCATGTCTGTCCTCCCGCTTCGATATTCATTCTACTTAAACATCAATATCAGTCCCTATCATCCATATTCACCCTTTCAAACCCTCAATTCTCTCATTCAAACCTCTTGTATATTGTCTATGTGAATGTTGCCATAAAGATTCAGAGGGGCAAGGAGTCAGTAGCCAAACAGCTAGTCACTTGATTTCCCTTTCCGGGGTACAATATCAAGTCAGTATGGGGGCTAATTGCCTCCACTTGATACAGACGCTTTCTTGGAACTAATTCATAGGCGCAATCAGACGGAAGTCGAAAGGAAGGATCGGGCTTGGCTTCCATTTATTTTCCCCAATAGACCAACTCGCTTTTCAAGATACATCCGCCCTTCCCGAGCTGTGTGTAAGAAAGATCACTTCCATTTTATTGGTTCTCATCATCGAAACGTTAAACTCAGTGCCCATCAATGCGTTAATAGTCCACTAATGAGAAGGAATGATCGTCAGATCTTTCGAAACAACTATTTACCTAGTCTATCGTATCGAAGCGTAACGACAGACATGGGATATCTGAAACTAGGGTGTGCAATTCAAAGAGGGGATGCCATATCAATTCATCGAAGAAGAAATCCCATGGGTATTATCATTCAACAAATGCCCTGCCTGGCAATATCAGTTCGTATAAGGCTACCGCTATCTTAGCTGGAGGACAGACATGGTGCGTATAGATGTATCAATACTAGTTGTTTCAACTCCTATATGGGGACTTTAATCTATACCTTTTCCTTGCTGTAAGTGCTATAAGGTGGATTCGGAGGGGATTTTCAGTAGTAGGGGCCACGGACCTCCTAGATTGAGAATGATATCAATACCCGTAACCTAGCTTGAAGTTCTAGAAGGTGGAATATTGTCTCATTCTAGTTATGATGTAAGAGCAGCTGAACTTGAAACTCTAGATACAATTGGCGCATATATAACCGTGTGCGCATAGATAAACAGATATTGAGATTCGGGATCAGAAGTGTTGGATGAAACCTATAGATGTATCAATATACGTGGTTTCAGCTCCTATATTGGGACTTGATAATGGGGCCCCGGAAAGGGCAAATACTATAAGCAATTCCTTGTGAGGAATTTTCTGGCCGGGAATCCGCTTAAGAAGAAGCAGCGAAGACCGGGGAATCGGGCTCTGTTGGCAGATCAGCCTAATTTTTAGAGTTTCCAGCTTCAGCTTCGCGTTGGCAAATAAATTGAAATATACATTACTAATTTTACTAATTGATGGCGAATCACCCGATTATATAAGACTTTTATTAAGAAATAGAATACTAGATTGCTGGAGAGTTGGCTTCTCCTTGACATTCTTATAGAATGAATTACTATTCACTTAACTAAGAGAGAGCTCGTTAAAGAAAAAACAGGTAGACAGGGAGAATCCATATTTGCCGGGAAACTCTCTTATCTAAGCCGATGCTTCTTTTCTCTTGGCTTCCATGAGGTTTCACCCGTGGAGAACACAACTTTTCGTCTGCGCCTTGCTCCTCCAACCACTTTTTTATGTGAAGGAGGTTTTTCTTGCTTTAAGAGCCTGAAAGCCCCTTCTTCGATTAAAAGACAAATAGGATCAAGAAGGCCATCATTAAGGCGAATAAGGCAATAGCTTCATATTTGATAAGATCCATTTCGGGAACGTAGAATTTAAGAGAAATTCAAATGATAAACACATTCATGTTTTTGGCTTGAAATAAAGCTATCAAAGTCTACCGCGAGCGAGTAGTCTTTGCGGACATGCTTACTTCATCTTGACTGAGACTTCATGCATACACCTGCGGGGCTGGGGTTAAACTTCTTTTTTGTATTGAACTTACCTACATATCCGGTTCCACCTCGGAATCAAGCCCCTGTAGTTCTGTCTATCCATATTCCGCGAGTGGAAAACATTAGTTGAATATTTCTGGAAAGACCACCTATCTGTTCGTTTACCAGGTTCAGCACGAAATCATAAAGAAGCTCTACTAAGGATTGCCAAACATTTGGTACTGACTTTCCTCCTCCCTTTTTAGTAACAAAAAACAAGACCGATAGATAGGATCGGCTCTTCCTACCTTGGATGCTTTTCTAAGCATTCCA